GCTAGTGTAGCTTAAACCAAAGCATAACACTGAAGATGTTAAGATGAACCCTAGAAACGTTCCACGGGCACAAAGGCTTGGTCCTGGCTTTACTATCAGCCTTAACCCAATTTATACATGCAAGTATCCGCATCCCTGTGAGAATGCCCTCAATCCCCTGCCCGGGGACGAGGAGCGGGCATCAGGCACACCATAGACACAGCCCAAGACGCCTTGCTATGCCACACCCCCAAGGGAATTCAGCAGTAATAAACATTAAGCCATAAGTGCAAGCTTGACTTAGTTAGGGTTAAAAGGGTCGGTAAAATTCGTGCCAGCCACCGCGGTTATACGAAAGACCCTAGTTGATAACTACGGCGTAAAGGGTGGTTAAGGAACATAAAAATAAAGCTAAAGACTCTCTAAGCCGTCATACGCACTCCGAGAGCACGAAACCCTGACACGAAAGTAGCTTTAAACAAATCTCACCTGACCCCACGAAAGCTAAGAAACAAACTGGGATTAGATACCCCACTATGCTTAGCCTTAAACCTAGATGTACCTTTACACACACATCCGCCCGGGTACTACGAGCACAGCTTAAAACCCAAAGGACTTGGCGGTGTCTCAGACCCACCTAGAGGAGCCTGTTCTAGAACCGATAACCCCCGTTAAACCTCACCACTTCTTGTTTTCCCCGCCTATATACCGCCGTCGTCAGCTTACCCTGTGAAGGTCCAACAGTAAGCAAAATGGGCTAGCCCAAAAACGTCAGGTCGAGGTGTAGCGCACGAAGTGGGAAGAAATGGGCTACATTTTCTACAATAGAATATTACGAATGGCACCCTGAAACAAGTGCCTGAAGGTGGATTTAGTAGTAAAAAGCAAATAGAGTGTACTTTTGAATTAGGCTCTGAGACGCGCACACACCGCCCGTCACTCTCCCCTCATATATTAAACTTAAACCCAACATTCCTAATTAAATATTTACCAATACGGGGAGGCAAGTCGTAACATGGTAAGTGTACCGGAAGGTGCACTTGGAATAACCAGGACGTGGCTGAGATAGTTAAGCATCTCCCTTACACCGAGAAGACATCCATGCAAGTTGGATCGCCCTGAGCTAAACAGCTAGCTTAATCACCAAAACAACTAAAACAACATTAAAACATTTTACTAGCCTAAAATATACTAAACTAAAACATTCTTCCGCCCTAGTACGTGAGACAGAAAAGGCACACCCATAAGCCATAGAAAAAGTACCGCAAGGGAACGCTGAAAGAGAAATGAAACAACTCATTTAAGCACAACAAAGCAGAGACTAACTCTCGTACCTTTTGCATCATGATTTAGCCAGCCCCCTTGAGCAAAGTGCGCTTTAGTTCAAAGCCCCGAAACTAAGTGAGCTACCCCGAGACAGCCTATTAATTAGGGCCAACCCGTCTCTGTGGCAAAAGAGTGGGAAGAGCTCCGGGTAGAGGTGACAGACCTACCGAACTTAGTTATAGCTGGTTGCCTAAGAAATGAATAGAAGTTCAGCCTCGCACTCCTCACCTCACCAAAAATTTTTAAGCACACGAGTCAGAGAAACATGCGACAGTTAGTCAGAGGGGGTACAGCCCCTCCGAAACAGGATACAACCTCACCAGGTGGTTAAAGATTATATTAAATAAAATACACCGCTCTAGTGGGCCTAAAAGCAGCCATCTAGACAGAAAGCGTTAAAGCTCCGGCGGACTAAAAATTTATTATATAAATATTTTATCTAAGACCCCTAATTATATTAGGCCACTCCATGCACACATGGAAGAGATACTGCTAAAATGAGTAATAAGAAGGAACCCCCTTCTCCTAGCCTACGTGTATGCTAGATCGGACCCCCCACTAGCAATTACCGAACCCAATTAAAGAGGGCAATGTGATTATACTAAAAACCAAGAAATTCTCACATAACCCAATCGTTAATCCCACACTGGAAGGCCAAATAGGAAAGACTAAAAGAAAAGGAAGGAACTCGGCAAACATAAGCCTCGCCTGTTTACCAAAAACATCGCCTCCTGCAAAAATCAACGTATAGGAGGTCTTGCCTGCCCAGTGACAAGTTAAACGGCCGCGGTATTTTGACCGTGCGAAGGTAGCGCAATCACTTGTCTTTTAAATGAAGACCTGTATGAATGGTGGAACGAGGGCTTAACTGTCTCCCCTTTCAAGTCAATGAAATTGATCTGCCCGTGCAGAAGCGGACATATAAATACAAGACGAGAAGACCCTTTGGAGCTTAAGATACAAGATCAACTATGTCAAGAGCCCTAAAAGTTAAACTAAATAGCAACTGATCCCTATCTTCGGTTGGGGCGACCGCGGGAGAAAACAAAGCTCCCACGCGGACTGGGGTCAACCCCCTAAAACTAAGAAAGACATCTCTAAGTCACAGAATATCTGACCACAAAGATCCGGCTTACAACTGCCGACCAGCGGACCAAGTTACCCTAGGGATAACAGCGCAATCCCCTTTCAGAGTCCATATCGACAAGGGGGTTTACGACCTCGATGTTGGATCAGGACATCCTAATGGTGCAGCCGCTATTAAGGGTTCGTTTGTTCAACGATTAAAGTCCTACGTGATCTGAGTTCAGACCGGAGCAATCCAGGTCAGTTTCTATCTGTAATGCCACTCTTCCCAGTACGAAAGGACCGGAAAAAGGGGGCCCATATTATAAATACGCCCCACCCTGACTTAATGACATCAACTAAATTAAATAAAGGGAGGGCATAACCCCACATCAAGATAAGATTATTAAGATGGCAGAGCCCGGTAATTGCAAAAGGCCTAAGCCCTTTCAGCCGGAGGTTCAAATCCTCCTCTTAATTATGATTACCCTCCTAGCTACACATGTAATCAATCCTCTAGCCTACATCGTACCTGTCTTACTAGCAGTCGCTTTCCTCACTCTAGTTGAACGAAAAGTCCTAGGATATATACAACTACGTAAAGGCCCAAATGTAGTAGGCCCCTACGGTCTACTACAACCAATCGCAGACGGCGTCAAACTATTCATCAAAGAACCTGTCCGCCCTTCAACTTCCTCCCCATTTCTATTCCTTGCCACCCCTATACTAGCCCTCACCCTGGCTCTAATACTATGAGCACCCATACCCATTCCCCATCCCGTGACCGACTTAAACCTTGGTATACTGTTCATTCTAGCCCTCTCCAGCCTGGCAGTCTACTCCATTCTAGGGTCAGGATGAGCATCCAACTCAAAATATGCCCTAATTGGAGCTCTACGAGCAGTTGCCCAAACTATCTCCTACGAGGTCAGTCTCGGCCTAATTTTGTTATCCATTATTGTTTTTACAGGAGGCTTCACCCTACAAATATTCAACACAACACAAGAAGCCATTTGACTCCTTCTCCCAGCTTGACCTCTAGCTGCCATATGATACATCTCTACACTAGCAGAAACAAACCGAGCCCCCTTTGACCTTACAGAAGGAGAATCTGAACTAGTCTCAGGCTTCAACGTGGAATATGCCGGAGGTCCATTCGCCTTATTTTTCCTAGCTGAATATGCCAACATCCTCCTAATAAATACATTATCAACTATCCTATTCTTAGGCGCAACCTACTCTCCTACCACCCCCGAACTTGCTTCAATTAACATTATAACAAAAGCTGCATTACTATCAATATTATTTCTTTGAGTACGTGCCTCCTACCCTCGCTTCCGCTACGATCAACTAATACACCTAGTATGAAAAAATTTCCTACCAATAACACTAGCCCTCCTACTATTACATGCTGCCCTGCCAATCGCATTCACGGGGCTACCACCCCAATTATAAAGGAGCTGTGCCTGAATGCCCAAGGACCACTTTGATAGAGTGACTTACGGAGGTTAAAATCCCCCCAGCTCCTTAGAAAGAAGGGACTCGAACCCATATTGTGGAGATCAAAACCCCAAGTGTTTCCATTACACCACTTCCTAGTAAGATCAGCTAAATCAAGCTTTTGGGCCCATACCCCAAAAATGTAGGTTAAAATCCTTCTCTTACCAATGAGCCCCTACGTCATCACAATCCTACTATCAAGTCTAGGCCTGGGCACAGCCCTGACATTCATAAGCTCCCACTGACTACTTGCCTGAATAGGCCTCGAAATCAACACATTAGCAATCCTACCTCTCATAGCCCAACATCACCACCCCCGAGCAGTAGAAGCCACCACCAAATATTTCCTAGCCCAAGCTGCTGCCGCAGCAACCATTCTGTTCGCCAGCACCATCAACGCTTGAGCCACGGGAGAATGAAATATTTACTGCCTAACACACCCCATCGCAACCACACTAATTACTATAGCATTGGCACTAAAAGTAGGCTTAGCCCCTGTCCACTTCTGAATGCCACCTGTGATGCAAGGCCTAGACCTCCCCACCGGACTAATCATAGCAACCTGACAAAAACTAGCACCATTCGCATTAATTATCCAAATAGCCCCAACCGCCCACCCCCAACTATTAACTACCCTGGGCCTACTATCAGTCTTTATTGGAGGGTGGGGAGGTCTTAACCAAACCCAACTACGGAAAATTCTAGCCTACTCATCCATTGCCCATCTAGGCTGAATAATCGTCATCGCACAATTCAAGCCACAACTAACCATCCTGACCCTAGTTATTTATATCATCATAACATCAGCAACCTTCCTAACATTTAAACTAATAACCGCTACAAAAATTAACACACTAGCAATAAGCTGATCTAAAGCCCCCATTATTACAACTATAGCAGCCCTTACATTACTCTCCTTAGGGGGCCTCCCTCCACTAACAGGCTTCATACCAAAATGACTGATCCTACAAGAACTAGCCACACAAGGACTCCCCCTAACCGCAACCATCATGGCACTTAGCGCCCTACTAAGTCTATATTTCTACCTACGACTGTGGTACGCCATAACCCTAACAATTTCACCTAACACAAACAACTCCTTAGCCCCCTGACGCCTACAAAACACACAAAACACAACCCTCCTAACCATCTTCATGATCGCAACCCTACTTCTCCTTCCACTAACCCCCCTAGCCCAAGCACTAATCTAGAGACTTAGGATAATACTAGACCAAAAGCCTTCAAAGCTTTAAGTAGGAGTGAAAATCTCCTAGTCCCTGTATAAGACTTGCAGGACTTTATCCCACATCTTCTGAATGCAACCCAGACACTTTAATTAAGCTAAAGCCTTACTAGATGAGAAGGCCTCGATCCTACAAACTCCTAGTTAACAGCTAGGCGCTCAAACCAGCGAGCATTCATCTACTCTCCCCGCCTCCTTCAAAAAGGCGGGGAAAGCCCCGGCAGGAGATCAGCCTGCTTCTTTGGATTTGCAATCCAATGTGTAGTACACCACAAGACTTGTGATAGGAAAAGGACTTAAACCTTTGTTCATGGAGCTACAATCCACCGCCTAACCCTCGGCCATCCTACCTGTGACGATCACGCGCTGATTTTTCTCGACTAACCATAAAGACATTGGCACCCTCTACCTAGTGTTTGGTGCCTGAGCCGGAATAGTTGGCACAGCCCTTAGCCTGCTAATTCGGGCAGAGCTAGCCCAACCCGGTGCCCTCCTGGGCGATGACCAAATCTATAATGTTATTGTCACTGCCCATGCCTTCGTAATAATTTTCTTTATAGTAATACCAATTATAATTGGAGGCTTTGGAAACTGACTCGTCCCCCTAATAATCGGAGCACCCGATATGGCATTCCCCCGAATAAATAATATGAGCTTTTGACTGCTTCCGCCCTCCTTCCTACTTCTGCTCGCCTCATCTGGAGTCGAGGCGGGAGCAGGAACAGGATGAACTGTCTACCCCCCTCTTGCAGGAAACCTTGCACATGCTGGTGCTTCTGTGGATTTAACTATTTTCTCCCTTCATCTTGCGGGGGTATCATCCATTCTAGGGGCCATTAACTTTATTACAACCATTATTAACATAAAACCTCCAGCAATTTCACAGTATCAGACACCCTTATTTGTATGAGCTGTCCTAATTACAGCCGTACTTCTACTATTATCTCTACCAGTACTGGCCGCCGGCATTACTATACTTCTAACAGATCGAAACCTAAACACTACATTCTTCGACCCCGCAGGAGGGGGAGATCCCATTCTATACCAACACCTCTTCTGATTCTTTGGGCACCCAGAAGTATACATTTTAATTCTACCAGGGTTTGGAATAATTTCTCATATTGTAGCCTATTATGCCGGCAAAAAAGAACCATTCGGTTACATAGGAATAGTATGAGCTATGATGGCTATTGGTCTCTTAGGCTTTATTGTCTGAGCCCACCACATATTTACAGTGGGAATAGACGTAGATACCCGAGCATATTTTACATCCGCAACAATAATTATTGCAATTCCAACCGGAGTTAAAGTATTTAGCTGACTTGCTACCCTGCATGGAGGATCAATTAAATGAGAAACTCCACTGCTCTGAGCTCTCGGTTTCATTTTCCTATTCACAGTAGGGGGACTTACCGGAATTGTCCTTGCCAACTCATCCCTAGACATTGTACTACACGACACCTACTATGTAGTAGCCCACTTCCACTACGTACTCTCAATAGGCGCTGTATTTGCTATTATAGGGGCCTTCGTCCACTGATTCCCTCTCTTCACAGGATATACCATGCATAACACTTGAACAAAAATCCACTTCGGAACAATATTTGTGGGTGTTAATCTTACCTTCTTCCCGCAACACTTTCTCGGGCTAGCTGGAATGCCACGACGATACTCAGACTACCCAGATGCCTACTCACTATGAAACATCATTTCATCTATTGGCTCTCTAGTATCCCTAGTAGCAGTTGTAATATTCCTCTATATCCTATGAGAAGCCTTTACTGCCAAACGAGAAGTCCTTTCCGTCGAATTAACCTCCACAAACGCGGAATGACTACATGGATGTCCGCCTCCGTACCATACATTCGAAGAACCTGCCTTCGTGCAAGTACAAGCAAACTAACGAGAAAGGAAGGAATCGAACCCCCATAAACTAGTTTCAAGCCAGTCACATAGCCGCTCTGTCACTTTCTTCCATAAGATACTAGTAAAAACGAATATTACTCTGCCTTGTCGAGGCAAAATTGTAGGTTTAAACCCTGCGTATCTTAAGCTCCACAGCTTAATGGCACATCCCTCACAACTAGGATTCCAAGACGCGGCCTCCCCTGTAATAGAAGAACTTCTGCACTTCCACGACCATGCCTTAATAATCGTTTTCCTAATTAGCACCCTAGTCCTATATATTATTGTCGTAATAGTTACCACTAAACTTACAAACAAGTATATTCTAGATTCTCAAGAAATTGAAATTGTCTGAACTATCCTCCCAGCAGTAATCCTTATTTTAATTGCCCTCCCTTCCCTTCGAATTCTTTATCTGATGGATGAAGTTAACGACCCCCACTTAACAGTAAAAGCCATGGGCCACCAATGATACTGAAGCTATGAATATACAGACTATGAAGACTTAGCATTCGACTCATATATAGTCCCAACACAAGACCTGGCCCCTGGACAATTCCGACTACTTGAAACCGACCATCGAATAGTAATTCCAATGGAATCTCCAGTTCGAGTTCTAGTGTCAGCTGAAGACGTCCTACACTCCTGAGCTGTCCCAGCACTAGGTATTAAAATAGACGCCGTCCCAGGACGACTGAACCAAACAGCCTTTATTACTTCTCGCCCCGGAGTATTCTACGGACAATGTTCTGAAATTTGTGGAGCAAACCATAGCTTCATACCTATCGTTGTAGAAGCCGTCCCTCTAGAACACTTCGAGAACTGATCCTCCCTTATGCTTGAAGACGCCTCACTGGAAAGCTAAATAGGGATTAGCGTTAGCCTTTTAAGCTAAAGATTGGTGACCCCCAACCACCTCTAGTGATATGCCACAATTAAATCCCGCCCCATGATTTGCAATTCTTGTATTCTCGTGACTAATTTTCCTAACAGTAATCCCCAATAAAGTTTTAAACCACACCTTCACAAACGAAATCACAACATTAAGCACAGAAAAGCTTAAATCAGATACCTGAAACTGACCATGGCACTAAACCTATTTGACCAATTCATAAGCCCCACACACCTGGGTATTCCCTTAATTGCTATTGCACTTACTTTACCTTGAATTCTAGTTCCCTCCCCAACTAGCCGCTACCAAAACAACCGACTAATCTCCTTACAAAACTGATTCATTAAAACCTTCACACAACAACTACTAATACCCCTAAATCAAGGAGGACACAAGTGAGCAATAATTTTAGCTTCACTAATAGTTTTTATCCTCATAATAAATATCCTAGGACTATTACCCTATACATTTACTCCTACAACTCAACTGTCACTAAATATAGGACTAGCCGTACCACTGTGATTAGCCACTGTTATTATTGGACTCCGAAACCAACCCACCGCAGCCCTAGGCCATCTCCTGCCAGAAGGAACTCCCGCCCTATTAATCCCAATTCTAATTATCATCGAGACAATTAGCCTATTTATTCGACCCCTTGCATTAGGAGTACGACTTACAGCCAACCTCACAGCAGGCCACCTACTAATTCAACTAATTTCGACCGCAACAATTACTCTAATCCCCATAATAACCACAGTAGCCGCACTTACCGCCATTCTTTTAGTTCTATTAACCCTCCTAGAAGTAGCAGTAGCTGTCATTCAAGCCTACGTATTTGTCCTATTATTAAGCCTATACCTACAAGAAAACGTCTAATGGCCCACCAAGCACACGCATATCATATGGTTGATCCAAGCCCATGGCCCCTGACCGGCGCAGTAGCTGCTCTTCTAATAACATCAGGCTTAGCAATCTGATTCCATTTCCACTCGACAACCCTAATATCATTAGGACTAGTATTACTACTTCTTACCATGTATCAATGATGACGAGACATCGTCCGAGAAGGGACCTTCCAAGGACATCACACACCACCCGTCCAAAAAGGCCTACGATATGGAATAATCCTCTTCATTACCTCAGAAGTATTCTTTTTCCTAGGATTTTTCTGAGCCTTCTACCACTCTAGCCTAGCCCCAACGCCCGAGCTAGGAGGATGCTGACCCCCTACTGGAATTACAACACTAGACCCATTTGAAGTACCACTTCTCAATACTGCCGTACTCTTAGCATCAGGTGTGACAGGAACATGATCCCACCACAGCCTCATAGAAGGAGAACGTAAGCAAGCAATCCAATCACTTACCCTAACAATCCTTCTAGGCTTCTACTTTACTGCTCTCCAGGCCATAGAATACTACGAAGCCCCTTTTACTATCGCTGACGGAGTCTACGGCTCAACCTTCTTTGTAGCAACAGGCTTCCACGGACTACATGTCATTATTGGCTCAACCTTCCTCGCCGTCTGCCTTCTCCGACAAATCCAATATCACTTTACGTCAGAGCACCACTTTGGGTTCGAAGCGGCTGCCTGATACTGACACTTCGTAGACGTCGTGTGATTATTCCTATATGTCTCTATTTACTGATGAGGCTCATATCTTTCTAGTATTCAAAGTTAGTACGAGTGACTTCCAATCACCTAGTCTTGGTTAAACTCCAAGGAAAGATAATGAACCTAATCATAACCATTCTACTTATCACCACGACCCTCTCCATAGTCTTAGCCCTAGTATCATTCTGGCTCCCTCAAATAAATCCAGATGCAGAAAAACTCTCCCCATATGAATGTGGCTTCGACCCATTAGGATCGGCACGCCTGCCATTTTCCCTACGATTCTTCCTGATCGCTATCCTATTTCTCCTATTTGACCTAGAAATTGCCCTCCTCCTCCCCCTCCCCTGAGGTAACCAATTACCTGACCCTACCTATACACTACTATGGGCCGCAACTGTCCTTATTCTACTGACACTAGGCCTAATCTATGAATGAGTACAAGGAGGCCTAGAATGAGCTGAATAGGGGGTTAGTCCAAATATAAGACCTCTGATTTCGGCTCAGAAAACCGCGGTTTAAATCCGCGACCCTCTTATGACACCAGTTTACTTCAGCTTTACCTCAGCATTTACTCTAGGACTCATAGGCCTAGCCTTCCACCGCACCCACCTCCTATCGGCTCTATTATGCCTGGAGGGAATAATATTATCTCTATTCATCGCCCTAGCCTTATGAATGTTACAACTAGAATCAACTACTTTCTCCGCAGCCCCAATCCTATTACTAGCTTTCTCAGCCTGCGAAGCTGGGGCAGGACTCGCTCTGCTCGTCGCTACAGCTCGAACCCATGGGACAGACCGACTACAAGCCCTAAACCTCCTACAATGCTAAAAATCCTAATCCCAACAATTATGCTATTCCCCACAATTTGGTTCTCCTCCCCTAAATGACTTTGAACAACTACAACCCTTCAAAGCCTAATCATTGCCTTAATTAGCCTCAACTGAATTAAATGGTCCTCAGAAACAGGTTGAACCTCCTCCAACCTATACATGGGTACAGACCCCCTATCAACACCCCTATTAGTACTCACTTGCTGACTCCTACCCCTAATAATTCTCGCCAGCCAAAACCACATCAAAACAGAACCTATCACCCGCCAACGAAACTACATCACCCTGCTAGCCTCACTACAAACCTTCCTAATTATAGCATTTGGGGCTACCGAAATTATCATATTCTATGTCATATTTGAAGCAACCCTAATTCCAACCCTAATCATTATTACTCGTTGAGGTAACCAAGCCGAACGCCTAAGCGCAGGAACATACTTCCTATTCTATACCTTAGCAGGCTCCCTCCCTCTACTGGTAGCCCTACTTCTTTTACACCAAAATACAGGAACACTATCAATACTCATTATCCAGTATTCACAACCCCTAATCTTAAACTCCTGAGGTGACAAGATCTGATGAGCAGCCTGCCTAGTCGCCTTCCTAGTGAAAATACCACTATACGGCGTCCACCTATGACTACCAAAAGCACACGTAGAGGCCCCTGTAGCCGGATCAATAGTACTAGCAGCAATTTTACTGAAACTAGGAGGCTATGGTATGATACGAATAATAGTAGTCCTAGACCCCCTATCTAAAAACATAGTGTACCCCATCATTGTATTAGCCCTGTGAGGCGTAATCATGACAGGATCCATCTGCTTACGACAGACAGACCTAAAGTCACTAATCGCCTATTCATCCGTCAGTCATATAGGCCTGGTAGCGGGAGGAATCCTAATTCAAACCCCATGAGGTTTTACCGGGGCCCTCGTATTAATAATTGCCCATGGCTTAGTTTCTTCCGCCCTTTTCTGCTTAGCTAACACAACTTATGAACGAACCCACAGCCGAACAATAATTCTAGCTCGAGGACTACAAATTATTTTTCCACTAGCAGCCACATGATGGTTCGTCTCAAACTTGGCAAACCTAGCCCTACCCCCTCTACCCAACCTAATAGGAGAACTAGTAATCATTACAGCAATATTTAACTGATCCCCCTGAACACTAGCCTTAACTGGGGCAGGAACCCTAATCACCGCAGCCTACTCCCTATACCTCTTCTTAATAACCCAACGGGGCCCACTCCCACAGCACATCATTAATCTACAACCATTTCACACACGAGAGCACCTACTAATAACACTACATCTTCTCCCGGTCATCCTCCTTATAACAAAACCAGAAATCATATGAGGCTGATGATACTGTAGATATAGTTTAATATAAAACATTAGATTGTGGTTCTAAAAATAGAGGTTAAACTCCCCTTATCCACCGAAAGAGGCCCGAGGCAGTAAGGACTGCTAATCCCTATTCCCATGGTTAAACTCCATGGCTCATTCGAAGCTTCTAAAGGATAATAGTTCATCCGTTGGTCTTAGGAACCAAAAACTCTTGGTGCAACTCCAGTAGCAGCTATGGTGAACACTATTATAACTACTACCCTACTCCTAACTATAACAATCCTAATCTGACCCCTCATAACAACACTAAGCCCAAAGCCTTTAAACCAAAACTGAGCCCTTAAACACGCCAAAACCGCTGTAAGCACTGCATTCTTTATCAACATTATCCCCCTAATCATCTTTCTAGACCAAGGAACAGAAAGCATCATCACCACTTGAAATTGAATGAACATCATAAATTTTGATATTAACATTAGCTTCAAATTTGACCACTATTCACTAATCTTTACCCCAATTGCCCTTTACGTGACATGATCAATTTTAGAATTTGCTTCATGATACATACACTCTGACCCCTACTTAAACCGATTCTTCAAATATCTACTACTATTTTTAGTAGCCATAATTATTCTAGTGACCGCTAACAACCTCTTCCAGCTATTCATTGGTTGAGAAGGAGTTGGCATCATATCATTCCTACTAATTGGATGATGACATGGTCGAGCCGACGCCAATACAGCAGCCCTCCAAGCAGTTCTCTACAATCGAGTTGGAGATGTGGGCCTAATCCTTGCCATCGCCTGAATCGCAATAAACCTCAACTCATGAGAAATTCCACAAATCTTCCTACTAGCCAAAGAATTTGATATAACACTACCTTTAATAGGCATTATCCTAGCTGCCACAGGAAAATCCGCCCAGTTTGGTTTACACCCCTGACTACCCTCAGCAATAGAAGGCCCAACCCCTGTATCAGCCCTACTCCACTCAAGCACAATAGTAGTTGCAGGTATCTTCCTATTAATTCGACTACACCCATTAATAGAAAATAATCAACTAGCCCTAACTACCTGCCTATGTCTGGGCGCCCTAACAACCCTATTCACCGCTGCCTGTGCCCTAACCCAAAATGATATCAAAAAAATCGTAGCATTCTCAACATCAAGTCAACTAGGTTTAATAATAGTTACCATCGGACTAAACCAACCACAACTAGCCTTCCTACATATCTGTACCCATGCTTTCTTTAAAGCCATGCTCTTCCTATGCTCTGGCTCAATTATCCACAGCTTAAATGACGAACAAGACATCCGAAAAATAGGGGGCCTGCACAAACTAATACCATTCACTTCATCCTGCCTTATCATCGGCAGCCTCGCACTCACAGGAACCCCCTTCCTGGCAGGCTTCTTCTCAAAAGATGCAATCATCGAAGCCCTCAATACCTCTCACCTGAACGCCTGAGCCCTAGCCTTGACACTAATTGCCACCTCCTTCACCGCAGTATATAGCCTCCGAGTCATCTTCTTCGTGACTATGGGCTCTCCCCGATTCTCATCTTTATCTCCAATCAACGAAAACCACTCCGCAGTAATTGCACCAATTGAACGTCTTGCTTGAGGAAGCATCGTCGCAGGGCTTATTATTATCTCAAACTTCCTACCATCAAAAACCCCCACTATAACAATACCTCTGTCCCTCAAATTAACCGCATTAACCGTCACAATTTTAGGCCTCATCATCGCTCTAGCCCTTGCCACAACAACCTCCAAACAAATCAAAGTCACCCCCATCCTCACACTCCATAACTTCTCCAACATACTAGGATTCTTCCCACCAATCATTCATCGTCTCATTCCAAAACTTAACCTCGCTCTAGGAAAACAAGCCACCAAGCTTGACCGGCAATGAATAGAAATAGGGCCCAAAGGCCTCCACCCCTTCCACCACTCCTTGTCCTCAATATTTGACAACATTGATTCCAATATTATTAAAATCTACCTAACCTTCTACCTAATCTCCACAGCCTTAATCATCGCCCTCCTTTCCACATTCTAAACCGCCCGAAGCGCCCCACGACTTAAACCTCGCGTCAACTCCAATACTACAAAAAGACATAACAACAACACCCATGCACACACAACTAACATACCCCCTCCAACAGAATATATCAAAGAAACCCCACTAACATCACCCCGTACCACAAAAAACTCCTTAAACTCATCCACAACAACCCAATGGTCTCCATAACCACCCCAAAACCATCACACCGCAACTCCTACTCCCAACAAATACATTAAGACATAAGCTTTTACAGACCCAACCCCTCATGTCTCAGGAAAAGGCTCAGCAGCTAAGGCTGCCGAGTACGCAAATACCACCAACATTCCACCTAAATAAATCAAAAACAACATCAAACCAACTAATGACCCACCATGACCCACCAAAGCCCCACACCCTACCCCTGCTGCCACAGCCAGCCCTAAAGCAGCAAAATAAGGCGCAGGATTAGAAGCAACCCCAACCAAGCCCACCACTAAACTTAACAAAAGCAAATCAAGAAAATATAACATAATTCTCACCCGGGCTCTAACCAGGACTAATGACTTGAAAACCCACCGTTGTAATTCAACTATGAGAACCATGGTCACCCGAAAAACCCACCCCCTATTCAAAATCGCCAACGACGCACTAATCGACCTCCCTGCCCCATCTAACATCTCCGCATGATGAAACTTTGGCTCCCTACTATTACTATGTCTCATAGTACAGATCCTAACAGGACTCTTCCTAGCCATACACTATACTTCAGACATCTCAACCGCTTTCTCATCCGTAGCCCACATCTGCCGAGACGTAAATTACGGATGAATCATCCGCAACTTACATGCCAACGGAGCCTCCTTCTTCTTCATCTGCATCTATTTACACATCGGACGAGGACTATACTACGGCTCCTACTTGTACAAAGAAACTTGAAATATTGGAGTAGTACTTCTTCTACTAGTTATAATAACTGCTTTTGTTGGATATGTTCTACCATGAGGCCAAATATCATTCTGAGGCGCTACAGTAATCACAAACCTCTTATCAGCTGTACCTTATGTAGGAGATATCCTAGTACAATGAATTTGAGGCGGCTTCTCCGTAGACAACGCAACACTGACACGATTCTTCGCATTCCATTTCCTACTCCCATTCGTAATTATTGCAGCCACAATATTACATGCCTTATTCCTACATGAAACAGGCTCCAACAACCCAATTGGCCTAAACTCTGACGCAGACAAAATTTCTTTCCACCCCTACTTTTCCTACAAAGATGTACTAGGTTTCATAATCCTCCTCACAGCCCTCGCGTCCTTAGCCCTCTTCTCCCCAAACCTATTAGGAGACCCAGAAAACTTCACCCCAGCCAACCCACTAGTAACCCCACCCCACATTAAGCCAGAATGATACTTCCTATTTGCATATGCCATCCTACGATCAATCCCCAACAAACTAGGTGGCGTCCTGGCCCTATTATTCTCCATCCTAGTATTAATAGTTGTCCCCCTACTACACACCTCTAAACAACAAGGACTCACTTTCCGCCCTCTTTCCCAATTCTTGTTCTGAGCCTTAGTGGCAGACGTAGCTATTCTAACCTGGATTGGTGGCATGCCAGTCGAACATCCATTCATCATTATTGGACAAGTCGCCTCCATCTTGTACTTCCTCTTCTTTTTAATCCTTAGCCCCCTAGCAGGATGACTAGAAAACAAACTCCTCAACCTTAACTGCCCTAGTAGCTTAGCCACAAAGCGCCGGTCTTGTAATCCGGAGATCGAAGGTTAAAATCCTTCCTAGTGCCAGAAAAGAGAGATTTTAACTCCCACCCCTAACTCCCAAAGCTAGGATTCTCAGCTAAACTATTTTCTGCACAACAATTAAACCCCTACATTCACATATTCGCTATGGTTTAGTACATATTATGTATAATATAGCACTATGGTTTAGTACATATTATGCATAATATTACAATATGGTTTAGCACATTTCATTAAACATTGACAAACCTATTATTGCGAACATATCTGCTTCAACACGTTAATATCACGTTCACAGTACATACACCTATATTCTCAAAGAATCTGGTTTCAAGCACAAAATACATTTAACATATTTATCGTACATTACTATAATACTTTGCTCGCCCCAACATTTAATGTTTCAACAAATTTAAATGTAGTAAGAAATCACCAACTCCTCACACTCATAGGATACATAATTCATGATAGGGTCAAGGACATAACATGAAGAGGGTGACACAACTTACACTATTACTGGCATCTGGTTCCTATTTCAGGTCCATAATCTTAAATGTCCCCAAAACCTGAACTATCCTGGCATAAGTTATTGGTGGAGTCCTAAATAGCACAAACCCCCCATGCCACAGGCGTTCATTTAAAGGCATGGGGTTTTTTCTTTTTTAGGTCACTTTCATTTGGCATAATTCATGCATCTTACCAACAATCCTTGAAGGTAGTCCATTATAAGCTTGCTTGCAAGTACATAAATAATGTAATGCTTTCTAGGACATAAACTTTGAGAGGTACAGTATACTTATTCCGTGTACATAATCCTACTGTCACATCTACATAACTTCCTAGTAAAGGCCCCCTTTGCTTTCGCACGCGACAAACCCCCCTACCCCCAACGCCGAGCGAGTCCTAATTGATCCTGTCAAACCCCTAAACCAGGTAAGGCTCGATTGGCGTGTCAGCAAAGTATAAATGCATACTGATATATAGTGTTATAAATTTAGACCATATTATATA